GCTAGCGTAGCTTAATTAAAGCATAACACTGAAGATGTTAAGATGGGCCCTAGAAAGCTCCGCAAGCACAAAGGTTTGGTCCTGACTTTACTATCAACTTTAGCTAAACTTACACATGCAAGTATCCGCACCCCTGTGAGAATGCCCCACAGTTCCCCGCCCGGGAACAAGGAGCTGGTATCAGGCACAACTCACCTAAGCCCATGACACCTTGCTTAGCCACACCCTCAAGGGAACTCAGCAGTGATAGACATTAAGCCATAAGTGAAAACTTGACTTAGTCAAAGCTAAGAGGGTCGGTAAAACTCGTGCCAGCCACCGCGGTTATACGAGAGACCCAAGTTGATAGACATCGGCGTAAAGAGTGGTTAAGACAGATCTCGCACTAAAGCCGAACGCCCTCAAAGCTGTTATACGCACCCGAGGGTAAGAAGTTCAACTACGAAAGTGGCTTTACTCCATCTGAATCCACGAAAGCTATGACACAAACTGGGATTAGATACCCCACTATGCCTAGCCCTAAACATTGACAGTAACATACACCTACTGTCCGCCTGGGTACTACGAGCATCAGCTTAAAACCCAAAGGACTTGGCGGTGCTTTAGATCCACCTAGAGGAGCCTGTTCTAGAACCGATAACCCCCGTTCAACCTCACCCTTCCTTGTTTTTCCCGCCTATATACCACCGTCGTCAGCTTACCCTATGAAGGCCCTATAGTAAGCAAAATTGGCATAGCCCAAAACGTCAGGTCGAGGTGTAGCGTATGGAAGGGGAAGAAATGGGCTACATTCCCTAATAACAGTGAATACGGACGATACACTGAAATGTGAATCCGAAGGAGGATTTAGCAGTAAGCAGGAAATAGAGTGTTCCGCTGAAACTGGCCCTGAAGCGCGCACACACCGCCCGTCACTCTCCCCGAGCTTACAAGTTTGAATAACTAAAACCTCATAATTGCAAAGGGGAGGCAAGTCGTAACATGGTAAGTGTACCGGAAGGTGCACTTGGATAAATCAGAGTATAGCTAAGATAGAAAAGCATCTCCCTTACACTGAGAAGTCATCCGTGCAAATCGGATTACCCTGACGCCCAATAGCTAGCCCCCTAAACCAAAAACAACACACACCCATTAATAACCCCAAACACACTAACTAAACACTAAACAAACCATTTTTCCCCCTGAGTATGGGCGACAGAAAAGGGACTGTGGAGCAACAGAGAAAGTACCGCAAGGGAACGCTGAAAGAGAAATGAAACAAACCAGTAAAGCCTAGAAAAGCAGAGATTTTAACTCGTACCTTTTGCATCATGATTTAGCCAGAAAAAGTCAAGCAAAGAGCACTTTAGTTTGACTCCCCGAAACTAAGTGAGCTACTCCAAGACAGCCTATCAATAGGGCGAACCCGTCTCTGTGGCAAAAGAGTGGGAAGAACTTTGAGTAGAGGTGACAGACCTACCGAACTTAGTTATAGCTGGTTGCCTGGGAAATGGATAGAAGTTCAGCCTCCCAGCTTCTTTTTTCACTTTTCGTTTCAACCCCTTTTTGATAACTTAAGAAACTGAGAGAGTTAATCAAAGGGGGTACAGCCCCTTTGATACAAGACACAACTTTTCCAGGAGGATAAAGATCATAATTAAACTAAAGGCAAAATGTTCTGGTGGGCCTAAAAGCAGCCATCCCTACAGAAAGCGTTAAAGCTCAGACATACTATTACCCCTCCTTATCCCGATAAGCCAATCTTATTCCCCTAATCCTACTAGGCCGCCCCATGCAGACATGGGGGTGTCCATGCTAATATGAGTAATAAGAGAGTAAACCAACTCTCTCCCTGCACACCTGTACATCGGAACGGACCACCCACCGAATATTAACGGCCCCAAACAAAGAGGGTAATGAACAACAAACCAAACAACCAGAAAATCATCCAACAAACAACCGTTAAACCCACACTGGAGTGCTCTCAGGGAAAGACTAAAAGAAAGAGAAGGAACTCGGCAAACACATAAAGCCTCGCCTGTTTACCAAAAACATCGCCTCTTGCAAAATTAATGAATAAGAGGTCCCGCCTGCCCTGTGACTATAAGTTTAACGGCCGCGGTATTTTGACCGTGCGAAGGTAGCGCAATCACTTGTCTTTTAAATGAAGACCTGTATGAATGGCATAACGAGGGCTTAGCTGTCTCCTCTTTCAAGTCAATGAAATTGATCCCCCCGTGCAGAAGCGGGGATAATAACATAAGACGAGAAGACCCTATGGAGCTTTAGACACCAAGGTAGATCATGTTAAACACCCCCAAACAAGGGGCCAAACCAGATGAACCCTGCCCTAATGTCTTTGGTTGGGGCGACCGCGGGGAAATACAAAACCCCCATGTGGACTGGGAATACCCCTCCTACAACTAAGAGCTCCCGCTCTAATAAACAGAATTTCTGACCAACAAGATCCGGCAAAGCCGATCAACGGACCGAGTTACCCTAGGGATAACAGCGCAATCCCCTTTTAGAGCCCATATCGACAAGGGGGTTTACGACCTCGATGTTGGATCAGGACATCCTAATGGTGCAGCCGCTATTAAGGGTTCGTTTGTTCAACGATTAAAGTCCTACGTGATCTGAGTTCAGACCGGAGTAATCCAGGTCAGTTTCTATCTATGATATGATCTTTTCTAGTACGAAAGGACCGAAAAGAAGAGGCCCATACCCTAAGTACGCCTCACCCCCACCTACTGAAATCAACTAAAATAGGCAACAGGGCATATCCCCCTGCCTGAGAAAATGGCATGTTAAGGTGGCAGAGCCCGGTTACTGCAAAAGACCTAAGCCCTTTCCACAGAGGTTCAAGTCCTCTCCTTAACTATGATTACAACACTCATCACCCATATCATTAACCCACTAGCATTTATTGTGCCTGTCTTGCTAGCTGTTGCTTTCCTGACCCTTCTTGAACGAAAAGTTCTAGGCTACATACAACTACGAAAAGGACCAAACATTGTTGGCCCTTACGGCCTCCTCCAACCTATCGCTGATGGCGTTAAACTTTTCATCAAAGAACCTGTACGACCCTCCACCTCCTCCCCCCTATTATTTCTCCTCACCCCCATGCTAGCCCTGACACTCGCCCTCACCCTGTGGTCTCCCATGCCTCTACCATACCCCGTCATCGACCTAAACCTAGGCATCCTATTTATCCTAGCCCTATCCAGTCTTGCAGTCTATTCTATCCTAGGCTCAGGCTGAGCTTCAAATTCAAAATACGCCCTCATCGGTGCCCTGCGGGCCGTAGCCCAAACCATTTCCTATGAGGTTAGCTTGGGATTAATTCTCCTCAACGCCATCATTTTCACCGGTGGCTTTACACTTCAAACTTTTAATGTAGCCCAAGAAAGCATCTGATTAATCCTACCAGCCTGACCTTTAGCCGCAATATGATACATTTCAACACTAGCAGAAACCAATCGGGCCCCTTTTGACCTCACCGAGGGGGAATCTGAGCTAGTCTCAGGATTTAATGTAGAATATGCAGGGGGGCCCTTTGCCCTATTTTTCCTGGCAGAATACGCCAACATCTTACTTATAAATACACTTTCCGCCACACTCTTCCTAGGGGCTTCACATATTCCCACATTACCAGAATTAACTGCAATCAACCTAATGACCAAGGCAGCCCTACTATCGATTGTATTCCTTTGGGTTCGAGCCTCCTACCCCCGATTTCGGTACGATCAACTCATGCACCTCATCTGAAAAAACTTCCTACCCCTTACACTAGCCCTGGTTATCTGACACTTAGCCCTTCCCATTGCATTTGCAGGACTACCCCCTCAGCTATAACCACGGAGCCGTGCCTGAATTAAAGGGCCACTTTGATAGAGTGAACCATGGGGGTTAAACTCCCCCCGACTCCTTAGAAAGAAGGGATTCGAACCCTACCTGGAGAGATCAAAACTCTCAGTGCTTCCACTACACCACTTCCTAGTAAAGTCAGCTAATTAAGCTTTTGGGCCCATACCCCAAACATGTTGGTTAAAATCCTTCCTTTACTAATGAACCCGTACATCTTAGCCACCCTGCTATTTGGACTCGGCCTAGGAACCTCAATCACCTTCGCAAGCTCACACTGACTACTTGCCTGAATAGGCCTTGAAATAAACACCCTCGCTATTATTCCACTCATAGCCCAACACCACCACCCACGAGCAGTTGAAGCAACCACCAAATATTTCCTTACCCAAGCAACAGCGGCCGCCATGCTATTATTTGCAAGTACTACCAACGCTTGACTGACCGGACAATGAGATATCCTACAGATATCTCACCCCCTCCCAATCACCATAATTACCATTGCCCTCGCCCTAAAAATTGGTTTAGCCCCCCTCCACTCCTGACTCCCCGAGGTCCTTCAGGGCCTAGACTTAACTACCGGGCTCATCCTTTCCACCTGGCAAAAACTTGCCCCCTTCGCCCTCCTCCTACAAATCCAGCCTACTAATTCTACCATTCTAATCGTACTGGGACTTACGTCTACCCTCGTTGGTGGCTGAGGAGGCCTCAACCAAACTCAACTGCGAAAAATTCTCGCCTACTCCTCAATTGCACACCTAGGCTGAATAGTTTTAATTTTACAATTTTCCCCTTCACTCACCTTCATGACCCTTATCACCTACTTTATCATGACATTCACAACTTTCCTCGTATTTAAATTAAACAAGTCAACCAACATCAATTCCCTTGCCACCTCCTGAGCAAAAGCCCCCGCACTCACCTCCTTAACCCCTCTAGTGCTCCTGTCCCTAGGCGGTCTCCCCCCATTAACCGGCTTCATGCCAAAATGATTAATTCTTGCAGAACTAACTAAACAAGACCTCGCCCCTACAGCCACACTAGCGGCACTAACCGCCCTTCTCAGCCTATACTTTTACCTACGACTTTCTTACGCCCTAACCCTAACCATCTCCCCTAATAACCTAGTTGGGACGACCCCTTGACGACTGCCCTCCACCCAACTCACTCTGCCACTTGCAATCTCTACCATAGCCACCATCTCCCTTCTCCCCCTTACCCCTGCTATAATCGCACTATTAACCCTTTAAGAGACTTAGGCTAACATCCAGACCAAGGGCCTTCAAAGCCCTCAGCGGGAGTGAGAATCTCCCAGTCCCTGTAAGACTTGCGGGACATTACCCCACATCTCCTGCATGCAAAACAGACACTTTAATTAAGCTAAAGCCTTACTAGACAGGTAGGCCTCGATCCTACAAACTCTTAGTTAACAGCTAAGCGCTCAAACCAGCGAGCATCTATCTACCTTTCCCCGCCTAAATAAAAACTAATAGGCGGGGAAAGCCCCGGCAGGCGACTAGCCTGCTTCTTTAGATTTGCAATCTAATATGTAAAACACCTCAGAGCTTGGTAAGAAGAGGACTCAAACCTCTGTTTATGGGGCTACAATCCACCGCTTAAAAACTCAGCCATCTTACCTGTGGCAATCACACGTTGATTTTTCTCGACTAATCACAAAGACATCGGCACCCTCTATCTAGTATTTGGTGCTTGAGCTGGAATAGTAGGAACAGCTTTAAGCCTACTCATTCGAGCAGAACTAAGCCAACCAGGCGCTCTCCTCGGAGACGACCAGATTTATAATGTAATTGTTACAGCACATGCATTTGTAATAATTTTCTTTATAGTAATGCCAATTATGATTGGAGGGTTCGGAAACTGACTAATCCCACTAATGATCGGGGCCCCTGACATGGCATTTCCTCGAATAAACAACATGAGCTTCTGGCTTCTTCCGCCCTCATTCCTTCTCCTTCTTGCATCTTCAGGAGTAGAAGCTGGGGCTGGGACAGGGTGAACAGTTTATCCTCCATTAGCTGGTAATCTGGCACATGCCGGAGCATCTGTTGATCTAACTATTTTTTCCCTTCACCTTGCGGGTGTATCCTCTATTCTAGGGGCCATTAATTTTATTACAACTATTATCAACATAAAACCGCCAGCTATTTCTCAATATCAAACTCCTCTATTTGTATGAGCTGTCCTAATTACTGCTGTCCTGCTTCTTCTCTCTCTTCCAGTGCTTGCTGCTGGCATTACAATACTCCTTACAGATCGAAATCTAAACACAACTTTCTTCGACCCGGCAGGAGGAGGAGACCCAATTCTCTACCAGCACCTATTCTGGTTCTTTGGTCACCCCGAAGTTTACATTCTGATTCTCCCAGGGTTCGGTATGATCTCACATATTGTCGCCTACTATTCTGGTAAAAAAGAACCTTTCGGATACATGGGCATGGTTTGAGCTATGATAGCAATTGGCCTTCTAGGGTTTATTGTTTGAGCCCACCACATGTTTACAGTTGGAATGGATGTAGACACCCGTGCCTACTTTACTTCTGCTACAATAATTATCGCCATCCCTACAGGTGTTAAAGTCTTTAGTTGACTGGCCACCCTACATGGAGGTGCCATCAAATGAGAGACACCCCTTCTATGAGCCCTAGGCTTTATCTTCCTCTTCACAGTAGGAGGACTAACAGGAATCGTCCTGGCCAATTCCTCCCTAGACATTGTGCTCCACGACACATACTACGTAGTAGCCCACTTCCACTATGTCCTTTCAATAGGAGCAGTATTTGCCATTGTTGCCGCTTTTGTACACTGATTCCCCCTGTTCTCAGGCTACACCCTTCACTCTACTTGAACTAAGATCCACTTCGGAATTATGTTTGTAGGGGTCAACCTGACCTTCTTCCCACAACATTTCCTTGGTCTGGCCGGCATGCCTCGACGATACTCAGACTACCCCGATGCCTACACCCTGTGAAATACAGTCTCCTCAATCGGCTCCCTAATTTCTCTCGTGGCAGTAATTATATTCCTATTTATTATTTGAGAAGCATTCGCTGCTAAGCGTGAAGTCCTTTCAGTGGAACTCACTGCAACTAATGTAGAATGACTGCACGGCTGCCCTCCTCCTTATCACACATTCGAGGAACCTGCATTTGTTCAAGTTCAATCAAACTAACGAGAAAGGGAGGAATTGAACCCCCGTATGTTGGTTTCAAGCCAACCACATAACCGTTCTGTCACTTTCTTCATAAGACACTAGTAAAACAGACATTACACTGCCTTGTCGAGGCAGAATTGTGGGTTTAACCCCCGCGTGTCTTGCATAAACTAATGGCACATCCCTCACAACTAGGATTTCAAGATGCAGCTTCACCTGTTATAGAAGAACTTCTTCATTTCCACGACCACGCCCTAATAATTGTATTCCTTATTAGCACACTAGTACTTTACATTATTGTGGCCATGGTTTCCACTAAACTCACCAACAAATATATTCTAGACTCCCAAGAAATCGAAATTATTTGAACCATCCTTCCAGCAATTATTCTTATTCTTATTGCCCTGCCCTCTCTTCGCATTCTCTACCTCATGGATGAAATTAATGACCCTCACCTTACAATCAAAGCCATGGGTCACCAGTGATATTGAAGTTATGAATACACCGACTACGAAGATCTTGGCTTTGACTCTTACATAATCCCCACACAAGACCTTACCCCTGGCCAATTCCGCCTTCTAGAAGCAGACCATCGAATAGTAATCCCGGTTGAATCCCCCATTCGGGTCTTAGTCTCTGCTGAAGACGTACTCCACTCATGAGCAGTCCCAGCCCTAGGCGTGAAAATAGACGCAGTCCCCGGCCGTCTGAATCAAACAGCCTTCATTGCATCTCGACCAGGGGTCTTCTATGGGCAATGCTCCGAAATTTGTGGGGCTAACCATAGCTTTATACCTATTGTAGTTGAAGCAGTCCCTCTAGAACACTTTGAAAACTGATCATCACTAATACTTGAAGACGCCTCACTAAGAAGCTAAATAGGGCCTTAGCGTTAGCCTTTTAAGCTAAAGACTGGTGACTCCCGACCACCCTTAGTGACATGCCTCAACTCAATCCCGCGCCTTGATTTGCCATTCTAGTCTTTTCCTGACTAGTTTTCCTAACCGTTCTTCCCCCAAAAGTTATAGCCCACACTTTCCCAAATGAGCCAACCTCTCAAAGCACAGAAAAACCCAAAACAGAGCCCTGAACCTGACCATGACACTAAGCTTTTTCGACCAGTTTATGAGCCCCACCTACCTGGGTATTCCCCTTATAGCCCTCGCACTTAGTCTTCCATGAATTCTCTTCCCGACTCCTTCCACCCGATGACTAAACAATCGTCTACTCACCCTTCAAAGTTGATTTATTAATCGATTTACTCAACAGCTCCTCCTGCCCCTAAATCCAGGGGGCCACAAATGAGCCCTGCTATTTAGCTCGCTAATACTATTCCTCATCACCCTCAATATGCTCGGCCTCCTCCCCTACACCTTTACCCCTACCACCCAACTATCCCTCAACATGGGCCTTGCAGTACCTCTCTGGTTAGCAACGGTAATTATTGGTATGCGCAATCAGCCAACCGTCGCGCTAGGCCATCTCCTACCAGAAGGAACCCCTACCCCCTTAATTCCCGTTCTTATCATCATCGAAACAATTAGTCTATTTATCCGCCCTCTTGCCCTAGGGGTTCGACTTACCGCTAATCTTACCGCCGGACATCTCCTAATTCAACTAATTGCCACAGCTGCCTTCGTCCTTCTTCCCCTAATACCAACTGTAGCAATTCTTACAGCAACACTTTTATTTCTTCTTACCCTTTTAGAGGTTGCCGTCGCTATAATCCAAGCCTACGTCTTTGTTCTACTCCTAAGCCTTTACCTACAAGAAAACGTCTAATGGCCCACCAAGCACACGCATACCACATAGTTGACCCCAGCCCTTGACCTCTAACAGGCGCAGTTGCCGCCCTGCTAATAACATCAGGTCTCGCAATTTGATTTCACTTCAACTCCACAACACTGATATCTCTTGGCCTAGCACTCCTTCTCCTCACAATATACCAATGATGGCGAGACATCGTTCGAGAAGGCACATTCCAAGGACATCACACACCACCCGTACAAAAAGGACTTCGCTATGGAATAATCCTTTTTATTACTTCAGAAGTCTTCTTTTTTCTAGGGTTCTTCTGAGCCTTTTACCATTCAAGCCTCGCACCAACCCCTGAACTGGGTGGTTGCTGACCTCCAACAGGGATTACCACTCTGGACCCATTCGAAGTTCCCCTGCTTAATACCGCAGTACTGCTCGCTTCGGGTGTTACAGTTACATGAGCCCACCACAGCATTATAGAAGGCGAGCGAAAACAGGCAATCCAATCCCTTGCATTAACCATTCTCCTCGGCTTTTACTTTACATTCCTACAAGCCATAGAGTATTACGAAGCACCTTTCACAATTGCCGACGGAGTCTACGGCTCTACATTCTTTGTAGCAACCGGCTTTCACGGCCTCCATGTAATTATTGGTTCAACATTCCTGGCTATCTGCCTACTCCGCCAAGTCCAATACCATTTTACATCCGAACATCACTTCGGATTTGAAGCAGCCGCCTGATACTGACACTTCGTAGACGTTGTCTGACTATTCCTATACATCTCCATCTACTGATGAGGCTCATAATCTTTCTAGTATCAAAGTAAGTATAAGTGACTTCCAATCACCAGGTCTTGGTTAAAATCCAAGGAAAGATAATGAACTTAATCACAACTATTTTTATCATCGCTATTGCACTCGCCACCATCCTAGCCATCGTTTCCTTCTGACTGCCCCAAATAACCCCAGACCATGAAAAACTTTCCCCATACGAATGCGGATTTGACCCCCTCGGCACAGCCCGCCTGCCCTTCTCCCTTCGATTTTTCCTCGTTGCTATTCTCTTTCTTCTCTTCGACCTAGAAATTGCCCTTCTTCTGCCCCTTCCCTGAGGAGACCAGCTTTCATCTCCCTTGCTCACCTTTCTCTGAGCCTCAGCTGTCCTAATCCTCCTTACCCTAGGCCTGATCTATGAATGACTCCAAGGTGGTCTAGAATGGGCCGAATAGGCAATTAGTTTAAGAAAAACATTTGATTTCGGCTCAAAAACTTGTGGTTAAAGTCCACAATTACCTAATGACTCCCGTTCACTTCACCTTTTCGGCCACCTTCATACTAGGACTAACAGGCCTAGCATTTCATCGGACCCACCTTCTTTCCGCCCTCTTATGTCTAGAAGGAATAATACTCTCCCTGTTCATTGCCCTTTCCCTATGAACCCTTCAACTAAACGCCACCAACTTTTCAGCCTCACCCATGCTCCTCCTTGCATTCTCAGCCTGCGAAGCAAGCGCAGGTTTAGCATTACTAGTAGCTACTGCCCGTACCCACGGAACCGACCGCCTACAGAGCCTAAACCTCCTACAATGCTAAAAATCCTCATTCCAACACTAATGCTTATTCCTACCGCTTGATTAACACCCTCCAAGTGACTATGGCCCACCTCCCTCCTCCATAGTCTAATCATTGCATTAGCTAGCCTCACCTGACTAAAAAATCTATCAGAAACAGGGTGGTCATCCCTCAACACCTATATAGCAACAGACCCCCTATCCACCCCCCTTTTAGTCCTCACCTGTTGACTTCTACCTCTCATAATCCTTGCCAGCCAAAATCACACAGCCTCCGAACCAGTCAACCGCCAACGAATGTACATCTCTCTTCTTACATCACTACAGGTCTTCCTAATCATAGCCTTTAGTGCTACAGAAATTATTATGTTCTACGTTATATTCGAAGCGACCCTAATCCCAACACTATTCCTCATCACCCGATGAGGAAACCAAACAGAACGCCTTAATGCAGGCACTTATTTCCTGTTCTACACCCTGGCGGGATCACTACCCCTCCTCGTTGCCCTCCTGCTTCTTCAAAACAGTACAGGAACTCTGTCCCTACTAACCCTTCAATACTCCAACCCCCTCCTTCTCACCACCTACGCCGATAAACTATGATGAGCAGGCTGCCTGTTGGCCTTCCTAGTAAAAATACCACTTTATGGGGTCCATCTTTGACTTCCTAAAGCACACGTTGAAGCCCCAGTTGCGGGCTCCATGGTTCTTGCTGCTGTCCTCCTAAAACTAGGGGGTTACGGCATGATACGAATGTTAGTAGTCCTAGAACCCCTCACTAAGGAACTAAGCTATCCCTTCATCATCTTCGCATTATGAGGCGTAATCATAACAGGCTCAATTTGCTTACGTCAAACAGACCTAAAATCCCTCATTGCATATTCATCAGTGAGCCATATGGGCCTTGTGGTCGGAGGAATCCTCATTCAAACCCCCTGAGGCTTCACCGGGGCTCTTATCCTAATAATTGCTCACGGCCTAACATCCTCCGCCCTATTCTGTCTGGCAAACACAAATTACGAACGTACACATAGCCGAACAATAGTACTAGCACGAGGACTTCAAATAGCCCTCCCCCTAATAACCACATGATGATTTATTGCTAGCCTCGCCAACCTAGCACTTCCCCCACTACCCAACCTCATGGGAGAGTTAATAATTATTACCTCTCTATTCAACTGATCCTGATGAACCCTTGTCCTAACAGGAGCCGGGACCCTAATCACTGCGGGCTATTCACTCTACATGTTCCTTATAACACAACGAGGCCCACTCCCAGCCCACATTATTGCCCTCGACCCCTCCCACTCCCGAGAACATCTACTAATAGCCCTACACCTCCTACCCCTAATTCTACTAATTCTTAAGCCCGAACTAATCTGAGGATGAGCTGCTTGTAGATATAGTTTAACAAAAACATTAGATTGTGATTCTAAAAACAGAGGTTAAAATCCTCTTATCCACCGAGAGAGGCTCGCTAGCAACGAAGACTGCTAATCTTCGCCACCTTGGTTGAACCCCTGGGCTCACTCGAATTGCTCCTAAAGGATAACAGCTCATCCGTTGGTCTTAGGAACCAAAAACTCTTGGTGCAAATCCAAGTAGCAGCTATGCACCCCACTTCACTCATAATGACCTCCAGCCTGATCATTATCTTTGTGCTCCTAGCCTACCCCGTACTCACAACCCTAAACCCGACCCCCCGAAAAGCTGACTGAGCCCTCTCTCACGTTAAAACAGCAGTAAAACTAGCTTTCTTCATTAGCCTCCTTCCCTTATTCCTATTTCTCAATGAAGGGGCAGAGACAATTATCACCAACTGAAACTGAATAAATACCAACACCTTCGATGTAAACATCAGCCTTAAATTCGACCATTATTCCATTATCTTCACCCCCGTCGCCCTCTACGTAACCTGATCCATTCTCGAATTTGCATCCTGATATATACATGCAGACCCTTTCATAAATCGCTTCTTCAAGTACCTCCTTATTTTCCTTATCGCCATAATTATCCTAGTAACAGCCAACAACATGTTCCAACTCTTTATTGGCTGAGAAGGCGTCGGAATTATGTCCTTCCTACTCATTGGCTGATGATATGGCCGAGCAGATGCGAACACTGCCGCCCTCCAAGCAGTTCTCTACAACCGAGTGGGGGATATCGGACTAATCTTCGCCATGGCATGAATAGCAACAAACCTCAACTCATGAGAAATGCAGCAAATATTCGCAGCCGCTAAAAATCTTGACCTCACTTTCCCACTCTTAGGTCTTATCGTCGCTGCCACTGGTAAATCGGCCCAGTTCGGCCTACATCCTTGGCTCCCCTCAGCCATAGAGGGTCCTACACCGGTCTCTGCCCTACTACATTCCAGCACCATGGTTGTTGCAGGAATTTTCCTCTTAATCCGACTAAGTCCTCTGATAGAAAACAACCAAACTGCTTTAACTACTTGCTTATGTCTTGGTGCCCTAACCACCCTATTTACTGCCACATGTGCCCTTACCCAAAATGACATCAAAAAAATCGTTGCTTTCTCTACATCAAGCCAACTAGGCCTAATAATGGTTACCATCGGCCTAAACCAACCTCAACTAGCCTTCCTCCATATTTGCACCCATGCCTTCTTTAAAGCAATACTTTTCCTCTGCTCAGGCTCAATCATCCACAGCCTTAACGACGAACAAGACATTCGAAAAATAGGAGGCATACATCATCTTACCCCTTTCACATCCTCTTGCCTCACCATCGGCAGCCTAGCTCTCACAGGCACTCCCTTTCTAGCAGGCTTTTTCTCTAAAGATGCCATCATTGAAGCACTAAACACATCCCACCTTAACGCCTGAGCCCTAACTCTGACTCTCCTGGCCACCTCTTTCACAGCTATCTACAGCCTCCGAGTCGTCTTCTTTGTTTCCATAGGACACCCCCGATTTAACTCACTATCACCCATTAACGAAAACAACACAGCCGTTATTAATCCCATCAAACGACTAGCCTGAGGAAGCATTATCGCTGGCCTCCTAATTACTGCAAATATTATGCCTCTAAAAACACCCGTAATATCAATACCACCCCTATTAAAACTAGCCGCCCTGACAGTCACTATTCTAGGCCTCCTCCTTGCCCTTGAACTAGCATCACTAACAAGCAAACAATTCAAGCCTACTCCACAACTGGTTACCCACCACTTCTCTAACATATTAGGGTTTTTCCCAGCAATTATTCACCGACTCACCCCTAAACTAAACCTCGTGCTAGGACAAACAATTGCTAGCCAAATAGTCGACCAAACCTGACTAGAGAAATCAGGCCCCAAAGCCGCAGCCTCCCTTAACATCCCCCTAGTAACAACAACAAGCAACACCCAACAGGGAATAATTAAAACCTATCTTACTCTGTTCCTCCTCACCCTAACACTCGCAACACTCGTATTCATCCTCTAAACCGCTCGAAGTGCCCCCCGACTCAAACCTCGTGTTAATTCCAATACAACAAACAAAGTAAGAAGCAAGACCCACGCACTAATGACTAATATTCCTCCACCAAACGAATAAACCAACGCCACTCCCCCCATATCCCCTCGAAATACAGAAAACTCACTAAGTTCATCCGCTGATACCCAAGAAGACTCATACCACCCTCCTCAGAACAGCCCCGACACCAAAGCCACCCCTACCAAATACACCACTATACTTGCCGCAACAGGCCGACTGCCCAAACCCTCAGGATAAGGCTCAGCAGCAAGAGCTGCCGAATATGCAAACACAACCAGCATTCCCCCTAGGTAGATCAAAAACAAAATTAATGACAAAAAAGAACCCCCATGGCCCACTAACACCCCACACCCCAGTCCCGCCACCACAACTAGCCCCAAAGCAGCAAAATAGGGGGAAGGGTTAGAAGCAACCGCAACTAACCCCAGTACTAAACCTAATAAAAACAAAGACATAATATAAGTCATAATTCCTGCCAGGATTTTAACCAGGACTAGTGGCTCGAAAAACCACTGTTGTTATTCAACTACAAGAACCCTAATGGCAAGCCTCCGTAAAACCCACCCACTCCTAAAAATTGCTAACGACGCATTAGTAGACCTACCTGCCCCCTCTAATATCTCAGCCTGATGAAATTTTGGCTCCCTCCTTGCCCTCTGCTTAATTACTCAAATCCTCACAGGACTTTTCCTCGCAATACATTACACTTCTGATATCGCCACAGCCTTTTCGTCCGTCGCACACATTTGCCGAGACGTAAATTACGGGTGACTAATCCGAAACATCCACGCTAACGGTGCATCCTTCTTTTTCATCTGTATTTACCTCCACATTGGCCGAGGGCTCTACTATGGGTCATACCTTTACAAAGAAACATGAAATGTAGGAGTTGTGATCCTCCTCCTAGTGATGATAACCGCCTTCGTAGGCTACGTCCTACCCTGAGGACAAATGTCGTTCTGAGGAGCTACCGTCATTACAAATCTTCTCTCCGCCGTCCCTTACGTCGGCAACACCCTCGTTCAATGAATTTGAGGGGGTTTCTCAGTAGACAATGCCACCCTCACTCGATTCTTCGCCTTCCACTTCCTCCTCCCCTTCATCATTGCAGCTGCGACCGTTATTCACCTCCTATTCCTTCACGAAACAGGATCTAACAACCCCCTTGGACTAAACTCAGACGTAGACAAAATTTCGTTTCACCCCTACTTCTCCTACAAAGACCTCCTTGGCTTTGCAGCAGTCCTAACCGCACTCACCGCCCTAGCCCTGTTCTCCCCCAACCTCTTAGGAGACCCAGACAATTTCACCCCCGCCAACCCCCTTGTCACCCCGCCCCACATCAAACCTGAGTGATATTTCCTGTTTGCCTACGCCATTCTCCGCTCAATTCCTAACAAACTAGGAGGCGTTCTAGCCCTATTAGCCTCCATCCTTGTCCTAATAGTTGTGCCCATTCTCCACACATCCAAACAACGAGGACTAACGTTCCGTCCCTTCACCCAATTCCTATTCTGAATGCTTATCGCAAACGTCGCCATTCTCACCTGAATCGGAGGCATACCCGTTGAACACCCCTTCATCATCATCGGCCAAGTTGCCTCCTTCCTGTACTTCTTCCTATTCCTGATTCTAACCCCCTTAGCAGGATGACTGGAAAATAAAGCCCTCGGATGGCTATAAGCATTAGTAGCTCAGTTCAGAGCGCCGGTCTTGTAAACCGGATGTCAGGGGTTAAATTCCCCTCTACTGCTCAAAGAAAAGGGATTCTAACCCCTACCACTAACTCCCAAAGCTAGTATTCTTAATTAAACTATTCTTTGTACATGTATGTATAATCACCATACATTTATATTAACCATAATATATAATGTTTCAGTACATGTATGTATAATCACCATACATTTATATTAACCATAATATATAATGTTTCAGTACATACATGTATAAACACCATAAATCACAATTAACCATATATGTCTAGTACAATTAAATTAAAATTTACATAAACATAACATTAAAGCTTTGCATACTTATTAAGCAAGATAAAGCGAGATTTAAGATCTAAATGGACTTTTAAAAGTCAAAGATACACCATGCATTCAACATCCCGTTATTTTACAATAACGATGCAATAAGAACCGACCATCAGATGATTTCTGAAGGCATTGTATTATTGAAGGTGAGGGACAATTAACTGTGGGGGTTTCACTAAGTGAACTATTCCTGGCATTTGGTTCCTATTTCAGGTCCATTACTTGAATAACTCCCCACACTTTCATTGACGCTTGCATAAGTTAATGGTGGAGTACATACTCCGCGATTACCCACCATGCCGAGCGTTCTTTCTAGAGGGCAGTTGGTTCTCTTTTTTTGGTTTCCTTTCAATTGACATTTCACAGTGCATGTAAAATAGTTAATAAGGTGGAACATTTTCCTTGCGCGCAGGTAAAAAGTCTGAATGATAGAAAGCCATTACATAAAGAATTGCATAAAAGGATATCAAGAGCATAAACTGTTAATATTACTCCTAAATTTCCTAAAGTGCCCCGGGGGTTTTTGCGCGTTAAACCCCCCTACCCCCCTATACTCCTGAGATCGCTAACATTCCTGAAAACCCCCCGGAAACAGGAAAACCTCTAGCAGCATAATTTTAGCCCAAAATGTATCTATTTACATTATTTAAATATGTGCGC